TTTGGGGCTTCTACTCTGACATAAAGTTCTTGTTTCGACAATTCAAAAGTGGGAGAAGGCTTTTTACTAATGAATCGATATTCAAAATCATTCCATTCGGAATCCCTTGCTTTATCAAAGCGACGGACTTCTAAATTCTCATAGGGCCCCCCCGGAATTCCTTCCAGAGCCTGTTGAATAATTTTTATGGATTCCGCCATTTCACTGATTCGTACTAAATAACGAGCTAATGAGTCTCCTTCTTTTTGCCATTGGACTTCCCAATCGAATTCATCGTAACACTCATAATGATCAACTTTACGAAGATCCCATTGCATTCCGGAAGCTCGTAGCATTGGTCCTGATAAACCCCAATTTATTGCTTCCTCTCCACCAATAATGCCCACTCCTTCAACTCGTTCCAAAAAAATGGGATTCCGCGTAATAAGCTTTTGATATTCAACAACTCCTGTTAAAGAATAATCGCAGAAATCCAAACATTTATCTATCCAGCCATGAGGTAGATCAGCAGCTACTCCCCCGATACGGAAATAATTATGCATCATTCGCATACCTGTGGCAGCTTCGAATAGATCATATAGCAATTCCCTCTCTCTGAAAATATAGAAGAAAGGAGTCTGTGCACCGATATCCGCCATAAAAGGCCCAAGCCATAACAAATGAGAAGCTATACGACTCAACTCCAGCATAATGACTCTGATATAGCTGGCTCTTTTAGGTACTTGAATATTTCCCAATTGTTCTGGTGCATTTACCGTTATTGCCTCTGTGAACATAGTAGCTAAATAATCCCAACGTGTTACGTAAGGTAGATACTGTATAATTGTTCGGTTTTCCGCAATTTTTTCCATCCCTCTGTGTAAATAACCCAATACGGGTTCACAATCAATAACATCTTCACCATCTAGAGTAACGATGAGTCGAAGAACACCATGCATTGATGGGTGGTGAGGACCCATATTGACTATCATGAAGTCTTTTCTTATATCCGGTACAGTCATATGTTTTCTTCCCCGATTCATTATTTCATGAATTGCTGAAAACGAAACGAGGTTCATCAAAATTCAAGATCTAATAAAGCAAATAATTCAAACGAATTTTCAAATTAACGAGTTTTTGGTTCCCGAATATCCAACTGATCAATTAATTCTTTATAACGTACTCTATTTTTCTTTGACAAATAAGCCAGTATACGTTGACGTTTTCCCAGAATTTTCCGCAGACCTCTCTGGGATAAATAGTCTTTTCTGTGCAATTCCAAATGTGAAGTAAGTCTCCGTATCTTATTGGTGAAACTGAATACTTGAAATTCAACAGACCCTTTGTTTTTTTCTTTTTCTTCTTGCGGAATAACTGAGATGAATGAATTTTTTACCATAAAAAGAATTCTTCTCTCTCTCTTTTTTTTCTTTCTTTTCCACAGATATGGATTTTACCGATCAGGAATAATAATAATGCCAGTCATTTAGATCTGGTACACACAATAAAATAATCTGGATTTATTCATAGACTACTTTACTATCGAATCCAATTGAAAATTGGATTCGATAGAAGGAGATGGTACATTTCTACATCCACAAAAGGGAATGATTGGGACTTAAGAAAATTCTGCCGATTCATTCCTAGATCCAATTGATATGATACATCATTGAATCAGTATCATGTATCAGAATCTAATGTAACACAACGTGTGTGTACATTTGTATACCTTTATATACCGGATATGACACGTGATATAGATATATAGGAAATCCACCATCAACTAATTCTGACTCGTGGATACATATGTATCCTTGACATACTGAAACGACTGCCATTATTGGTATTAAACCAGTAGCGATTCATACAAGCTAAATCTTCTAATCGATAATTGGGCCAAAGAAACAATTTGAATTGGATAAATTCATTTATATCTGTATCAAAATGCTTGTCCTCATCCAAAAATTGCACACAGTTCCTTACGTTGTTGCCATTGAAAAATACTGAATTTCTATTCACAACATTCTCATTCTCGGAATTCAAACAAATTAGAATTCTCAATTCTCTACGACGTCTAGGAGATGGAATATTTTCAGGAACAAGCAAAGCATAATTATTTTCATCTCCATTCACAAGTACCTTTCCATGTTGTGCAATGGATCTATCGAAATAATCTTCATCAACATATTTTTTTTCTCGGCATATTCGATTAGTTTGGTACTTATTCTTATGGACCAATGAAATACTTATGGTTTGATACATAATCCATTGTCCATCCCATTTTATAGACAGACGAACCGGTTCGATAATCAATATTCCCCTTTTTATCAATTCTGTAAGAGTTAGATCCTTCTGAATCAGCATTACATCCAGGCGCATTTCTCCTCTTTGAATAGAGGATATAGCAATTTCCCTTGGATTTATCAGCCTAAGCAGGAGACAATATACCTTGATATTATTTAGAATTCTTTGATTCAAAGGATCAGCCCATCTCAATTGAAAAAGCAAATACCTTTTCAGGAAGAAATCTAGTTCCGCTTCCTTATTGCTCTTGGATTGTCTTTTCTTTCTACGTTTTTTAATGTCTGATTCCGCGGAATCTTTTTCAAGATCTTTTTGTCGGTTTCGTGGATCTGATCCAAGATTCCCTTGACCCAGCTCTTCTTTTTCTTCTTGATTTCGATTCTCTAATTCAAGATATTCTTTTTGATTAGATGATAGACGAAGATCCTTTTTTTGATTTCTGTTGATGTTTTTATTTTCACTAATGTTTTCATTTCCATTCAAATTGAAAATAAGTAATTTGATTGGTATGATCCACGGTTTAATCTTATATGCATCATAAAGTAGCACAAATTCTGAGAAGAACCAGGGTTCTAGATTCGATATGGGACGATGTAGCATTTCTTCATTCATTCCCATCCAATCAAAAAAAAACCTTTTTTTTTGATTGGATGGGTTGATTTCTTGATGAATCGTGAGATAAAAAAGATCTTTCTTATCAATTATTTGATAATCATTAGTCCCAGTCTTAGTATTTTTATTAATGTTGGTTCCAGTATCTATATCGGTCCAAGTCTCAATATCGATATTCTTTCTAAGAAAAAAATTGAGAATTCTCCACTCCAAATATTTTCTATCCGGATTTTTCCCCGTATCAATAATAGACCCTTCCCCTAGATAATCATTAATAGCTATACCCCCGGGTACATAAAATGATTCGGGTTTAGGCATGTTGTAATTATATGGAATCTCTCGGTCTCCATTTACTTGGAATGGCGATCCATAAATATATGAGTCCTTCCTGTCTTCATAATGAATATATTTATGTGATAAAAGATCATATCTGTAGTGTTTTTTAAATTTTTCTTTTTGACTCGGTAATGAGTTCACTACATAATTATTTTGTTTCTCGTAATGAATTAATTGGTCTTTTTCCTTTTCATATGAATCTTTTTTTGAGTCTTTATTTTGAATCATACGACGTTGATTGACTCTATTTCGCCATTTTTGCGGTACTAATTTAGACCATCTAGTCTGAGATAAATTGTATTGATAATGAACCCTTAACCAATTTTTCCATTCATTCATTCCAGAATTCGGAAGTTTCTTAGACCTTGATTTGGCATCCAATATTCCTCGTGTCCCAAAATGGTCCTTTATTCTATCCTTAAGAAAAAGATATGCTCCGCGATATTGAAGTACAGATCTCAAGTAATACTTATTAATAATTTGGATTTGTGATAAATTGTAAAATACATATGCTTGGGACAAGGAAGATAAGTCACAATAAATCTGTGATTTATTATTACTAATATTAGAAAGAGACTTTTTTATAGTCGAAATAAAGTGAATTGCATTTTGATTTGTTTCATCAATTCCTTCTTTATTTCTTTCATCATTGGAAATGTCTTTGTCGATAATTTTTTTTGTTGATTCAAATTCAAGGAAAAGTTGTGCATTTATTCTGGGAATATTAATGTTACATAGAAAGATATCCATATAGATTCTTTCAATGAAAGATTTCATAAAATAGTGCCATTTACGTATTAATCGGGCACCTCCTCTTTTTGATATCTGCCAAATATGTTTCTGTGATTCCGATCTTTTATCATCACAACCTGTCTCGTTAGGACTAATCTTTCTATTTGGAGTTAGAAATACTTTTCTCTTGTCTTTTGTAATCCTTTCTATTTTATTTTGGATTGTGGTTGTCCTATCAGCCAGATCCTTCATTTTTTTTTCTGTCAGTGAATAATTTGTCCAATCCACAGATCTAATTCGAATGATCGATTCATGGTTAATCTTATTACTAATTATAGAATCTTTTCTATTTTCATTTGGTTCATATACTTTCCTCAATCCAAATAAGAAAATTAGATTTACTTTTGCAAACTCTTTTATTATTCTTTTTATAAATAGAACTGTTTTGAGAATCCATCTTGTTTTTTCTTTTAAGACCCTTAGAAACCATTTTTTTCTTTCTCCTAAAGCTCTTAGAACTAGAAAACATTTCTTTTTCACTTTTCTAATTTTTTTTTCGAGTTCTTTCCAAATGGGGTCAAAAAACGAAGGTCCTTTTCGAGGAGAACCAAAAGGTAGTTCAGTTTCCATCCCCCAGACTGTTAAAAAACCAAAATTTTCTTTTTTTCCTTTCTTTTTCATTCGATCTCTATGATCGAATCGTAGCTTAGATCTGTGCCAAGGTTTCAGACAGAAGGGAAATAGGATCTTTATTTGAATACCGTCTGTTAGCCAGTCTTTCGGAAATTCTGTTTCTGATAATTGAACACCATTATAGGTGCATTTAACATGCATTTCTCTATTCCACTCCTTCCAATCCTCGTACCACTCGGGGAATTGAAATAATAACATACGGCCGAGATTTTTAGCTATTATCAATGAAGGCAATACGATGTATTTTCTAAGAATCGATTGTGTTACTAACATAGAACCTCTTATTGCTTGAGCAAATAGAATAGTATCCCAATTTTCTGCTATTGCTATCCGTTCATTCTCTT